CTAGAAATATATCAATTCAGTGAAACTAAAAAAGAAAAAGATTCAATAAGAAATAAGCAGCTAATTCACGAATCGTTCAGTAAAATTAGATCTACAGATTGCACAAATTATTCATTAACAAAAAAAAAAATAAAAAATTTGACTGATAGAACAAATACACTCATAACTCAAATAGAAAAAATAAAAAAAGAGAACAAAAAAGAATTTATAATCCCAAATATCAGTTCTAACAAAAACAAAATGAGTTATGATGATAAAAAATTAGAATCGCCAAAAAATATTGGGCAGATATTAAAAAGAAGAAATGCTCGACTAATCCGTAAATCACATTATTTTATAAATTTTTTTTTGATTGAAAGGATATACATAGATATCTTTTTAGGTATCATTAATATCCCGAATATCAATGCACAATTTTTTCGGGAATCAACAAAAAAAATCCTTAATAAATACATTTACAACGACAAAGATATTTCTAATAATGAAACAAATCAAGAAAGAATTTATAAAAAAAACAAAAGTATAATTCACTTTATTTCGACTATAAAAAAGTCACTTTCTACTATCAGTAATAAAAGTAGTAATAAAAACGCACAGACCTTTTTTGACTTATCCTACGTGTCACAAGCATATGTATTTTACAAATTATCACAACCCCTAGCCCTTAACTCATACTTATACAAGTTAAGATCCATTTTTCAATATAACGGAACAGCTTTTTTTCTTAAGAATGAAATAAAGGATTATTTTGTTGGAATCCAGAAAATATTTCATTCCAAATTAAGACATAATTCTCTTCGAAATTCTGGAATGAATCAATGGAAAAATTGGTTAAAAGGTCATGATCAATATCATCTATCTCCGATTAGATGGTCTAGCTTAGTACCACAAAAGTGGCGAAATAGAGTCAATAAACACTCTATAGCTAAAACTAACCATTTAAAAAAATGCGATTCATATGAAAAAAACCGATTAATTCACTACGAAAAACAAAAAAATTTGGAAGGCGCCTCATTACAAAAGGAAAAAGAGAATTTAAAAAAACACTATAGATATGATCTTTTAGCATATAATTTTATATCATCTAAATCAATTAATTATGAAGATCAGAAAAACTCATCTATTTATGGATTACCATTACAAGCAAATAATAACCAAGAGATTATTTATAATTACAGCACACATAAACGAAAATTTTTTAATGTGCTAGGAGATATCCCTATCAATAATTATCTAGTCGAAGATGATATTATAGATATGGAGAAAAATCCGGACAGAAAATATTTTGATTGGATAATTCTCAATTTTTGTCTTAGAAAGAAAGTAGATATTGAGGACTGGATCAATATTGATACTGACACCACTAGTAATAAATATAGTAAGACTTGGGGGAATAATTATCAACTACTTGATAAAATCGATACGAAGGGTCTTTTTTATCTTACGATTCCTCAAAATCAAGAAATCAACCTATCCAATAAAAAAAAAAAACTTTTTGATTGGATGGGAATGAATGACGAAATACGAAGTTGTCCCATATCAAATCTGGAACGTTGGTTTTTCCCAGAATTTTTTATACTTTATAACACGTATAAGATTAAACCATGGGCCATCCCAATCAAATTTATTCTTTTGAATTTGAATATAAACGAAAATGCTAGTGAAAATAAAAGCATCACGGGAAAGAAAAAAAGAGATATATCAATATTTTCGAATGAAAAAAAATATCTTGAATCAGAAAACCGAAATCAAGTAAAAAAAGAATCCGCAAGCCAAGCAGGTTTTGAATCATCTCTCTCAAAGCAAGACAAAGATATTGAAGAAGGTTTTGTGGGATCAGACATGAAAAAAGATCGAAATAAAAAACAATACAAGAACAATACGGAAGCGGAGTTTGATTTCTTCCTAAAAAGGTATTTGCGTTTTCAATTGAGATGGGATGATATTTTAAATAAAAAAATGATCAATAACATCAAAGTATATTGCCTTCTGCTTAGACTGATAAATCCAAGAGAAATTTCTATATCCTCTATTCAAAGGGGCGAAATGAGCCTGGATATTCTACTGATTCAGAAAGATTTAACTCTTAGAGAATTGATGAAAAAGGGAATATTGATTATCGACCCAATCCGTCTGTCTATAAAAAATGAAGGACAATTTATTATATATCAAGCCATAGGTATTTCGTTGGTTCATAAGAGTAAACATGAAATAAATCAAAAGTACCTAGCAAAAAGCACTGTTGATAACAAGAATTCTGCTGAATTCATTACAAAATCTCAAAAAATGACTGGAAATAGAGACAACAATCATTATGATTTGTTTGTTCCTGAAAATATTTTATCCCCTAGACGTCGTAGAAAATTGAGAATTCTAATTTGTTTTAATTCGAGAAATGCTGCATTTTGTAATGGGAAGAAGGAAAACAGTCAAGTTTTGGATAAAAGCAAAAGAGACACAAATAAACTAATTAAATTAAAGTTCTTTCTTTGGCCTAATTATCGATTCGAAGATTTAGCTTGTATGAATCGATATTGGTTTGATACCAATAATGGCAGTCGGTTTAGTCTGGTAAGGATACATATGTATCCGCGATTAAAAATTCGTTAGTTAATGGTAGATTTGTTTTTCCTATATTTCCCGTAGCATGATCTATGAAAACAAAGAAATGCACACATGCATTGCCTTACATTCCATTATGATACAAGATTCATTGACATATCAATTAGATCTATAAATGATCACCAAAATCTTCTTTTTTTCTATTTTAGGTCTAAATACATTTTTATCTTTTGTGAGTACCGAAAAGAAGATTTTGGTATACCTATTCGAATACAATTTTATTTGATCAAATTTGGAATTTTGTTAAAAATATTGTGTATACTAAATTAAACTGAATGGCATTATTATTATTGATCAATAAAACTACCTAACACTAAAAAAAGGATAGGAAAAAGTGGGGGGGGGGACAGATTTCATTTTATGGCAAAAAATTCATTCATCTCGGTTATTTCGCAAGAAGAAAAAGAAGAAAAAGGGGGATCTGTTGAATTTCAAATACGCAGCCTCACCAACAGGATACGAAAACTTTCTTCACATTTGGAATTGCACAGAAAAGACTATTTATCTCAGAGAGGCCTACGTAAAATTTTGGGAAAACGCCAACGGCTGCTATCTTATTTGTCAAAGAAAAATAGAATATGTTATAAAGAATTAATTAATCAGTTGGATATTCGGGAATCAAAAACTCGCTAATTTGAAAAAGCAGTTTGTTTTGAATTATTTGATTTATTAGATCTTGAATTTTAATGAACTTATTTTAGTTTTCAGCAATTCATGAAAGACTGAATCGAGGAAAAACCTATGAATATACCAGCTACAAGAAATGACCTCATGGTAGTAAATATGGGACCCCACCACCCATCAATGCATGGTGTTCTTCGACTCATCGTTACTCTAGATGGTGAAGATGTGATTGACTGTGAACCAATATTGGGCTATTTACACCGAGGGATGGAAAAAATTGCGGAAAACCGAACAATTATACAATATCTGCCTTATGTAACGCGTTGGGATTATTTAGCTACTATGTTCACAGAAGCAATAACCGTAAATGGCCCGGAACAGTTGGGAAATATTCAAGTGCCTAAAAGAGCCAGCTATATCAGAGTAATTATGTTGGAGTTGAGTCGTATAGCTTCTCATCTGCTATGGCTCGGTCCTTTTATGGCAGATATTGGTGCACAGACGCCTTTTTTCTATATTTTCCGAGAAAGGGAATTAATATATGATCTATTCGAAGCTGCCACCGGTATGAGAATGATGCATAATTTTTTTCGTATCGGAGGAGTGGCTGCTGATCTACCTCATGGCTGGATAGATAAATGTTTGGATTTTTGCGATTATTTTTTAACAGGAATCGCTGAATATCAAAAACTTATTACACGGAATCCTATTTTTTTAGAACGAGTTGAGGGAGTAGGCATTATTGGTACAGAGGAAGTAATAAATTGGGGTTTATCAGGACCAATGCTCCGGGCTTCCGGAACACAATGGGATCTTCGGAAAGTTGATCATTATGAGTGTTACGACGAATTTGATTGGGAAGTACAGTGGCAAAAAGAAGGAGATTCGTTAGCTCGTTACCTAGTCCGAATAGGTGAAATGACAGAATCCATAAAAATTATTCAACAGGCTCTGGAAGGAATTCCGGGAGGGCCATATGAGAATTTAGAAATCCGATACTTTGATAGAGAAAAGAATCCCCAATGGAATGATTTTGAATATCGATTTATTAGTAAAAAACCTTCTCCTACATTTGAATTACCGAAACAAGAACTCTATGTGAGAGTCGAAGCCCCAAAAGGAGAATTGGGAATTTTTCTGATAGGGGATCAGAGTGGTTTTCCTTGGAGATGGAAAATTCGCCCACCGGGTTTTATCAATTTGCAAATTCTTCCTCAGTTAGTTAAAAGAATGAAATTGGCTGATATTATGACGATACTCGGTAGTATAGATATCATTATGGGAGAAGTTGATCGTTGAAATGATAATTGATCTGACAGAAATACAAGATATCAACTCTTTTTCTAGATTGGAGTTTTTAAAAGAGGTCTATGGAATTATATGGGTCCTTATTCCGATTTTGACTCTTGTATTAGGAATCACAATAGGTGTACTGGTAATTGTATGGTTAGAAAGAGAAATATCCGCAGGGCTACAGCAACGTATTGGACCTGAATACGCCGGTCCTTTGGGAGTTCTCCAAGCTCTAGCAGACGGGACAAAACTTCTTTTCAAAGAAAATCTTCTTCCATCGAGAGGAGATACTCGTTTATTCAGTATCGGACCATCCATAGCAGTCATATCAATTTTAGTAAGTTATTCAGTAGTTCCTTTTGGCTATCACCTTGTTTTAGCGGATCTCAATATCGGTGTTTTTTTATGGATTGCCATTTCCAGTATTGCTCCTATTGGACTTCTTATGTCAGGATACGGGTCAAATAATAAATATTCCTTTTTAGGTGGTCTACGAGCTGCTGCTCAATCAATTAGTTATGAAATACCATTAACTTTATGTGTGTTATCAATATCTCTACGTGTGATTCGTTGAGACATCAATTTTTCTCTATTTCTTCCTATATATTATTTTCTTTCTAGGAAAAGGGGTAGAATGAATTGAGTAGATATCTTCATTTTTTATTCATTATTCGGATTGATGAACTAAATCAGATAGTTGTATGAGTGAAAGAAAACAGCTTTTATATAAATTCGCAGTAAAGATATTGAGTCTCATTTTCTATGTATAAGAGTTAGAGAGTTGAGCGGAAATAAACAGAAGCAGAAGATACCGTTTACCCCAAGATAGGTTGATTAGTCATCCTGACTTGAAGCGGGCTCAAAAGATCAACCGTATTGAGTTTTCACTATCGTTTGTATGCATTTTCATATATGTATTACCATATTTCATACATGTATTACCATAAAGGGCGATTGAACAAAAACGAGTGGATAGGTAGAAACACCAAGATACGCAAAGGATTAGTAATGGAGATTATGTAAATTATCCAAAAGTAGACATTTCTACATAATACACAAAGAATACTAATTGGGGCTTTAAATTTGTAGAAGTGATCAGGCAGTACTCCCCACGATTCCGATCCAGAGTATGCTCCTATACGCCGATTAAATAAATGACTATTGGGAACGAAATAATCCTTTTTTTTTTGTAAGTCCCCCTTTTTCAGAAACAGAAAGAAGAATAGGAACGAAAAAATCGAAAGGAATACAAAAGAATAAAAAAGATCTTTTTTATTCTTTTTTTCCTATATCCATATTTATATCAATACAATTCGTGTCATAATTCATGGATTAATGTACTGTATAATTTTTTTTCGTAAGTGAAAACGATGGGTTATTTAGTTTTTTACAAGGAGTATTTTATTGAAGAATCAAGTTATTACTCAACAAAGAAAAATTTAAATGATTATGTAAATTTTTAAAGAAAGGATGAGATCAATTCAGAAGTACTTTTTTTGCGTATTCTTTATTATTAATTATTAATATTAATTTTTTTTAAGAATTATTAAAACATAACAGACAGAATTCGATTGGTCTAATTTTGGACCGTATGATAGATTTTAATCTTATCTATCTTATAACCAAGCAGCTCAAGATAAAACGGCCCGGTCCTTAGATTTTTTTATGGCCCTTAAGGAGCCGTATGAGGTGAAAATCTCATGTACGGTTTTGGAATAGCGATGGAAACAGTGATGGTACCACCGACTATGATTATCTAATAGTTCAAGTACAGTTGATATAGTTGAGGCGCAATCAAAATATGGTTTTTGGGGATGGAATTTGTGGCGTCAACCTATAGGGTTTATCGTTTTTCTAATTTCTTCCCTAGCAGAATGTGAGAGATTACCTTTTGATTTACCAGAAGCGGAAGAAGAATTAGTAGCAGGTTATCAAACCGAATATTCAGGGATCAAATTTGGTTTATTTTACGTTGCTTCCTATCTAAACCTATTAGTTTCGTCATTATTTGTAACAGTTCTTTACTTGGGCGGTTGGAATATCTCTATTCCGTATATATTTGTTTCGGATCTTTTTGAAATAAATCAACGATATGGAGTTTTGGGGGCGACAATTGGTATCTTTATTACATTAGCTAAAACTTATTTGTTTTTGTTCATTCCTATCGCAACAAGATGGACTTTACCTAGGCTAAGAATGGACCAACTGTTGAATCTTGGATGGAAATTTCTTTTACCTATTTCTCTCGGTAATCTATTATTAACAACTTCTTTCCAACTCTTTTCACTGTAAAGGAATATGATATTCACAACTTGGCTTAAACAAGAGAAATAAACAAACATCAAATTATTCATATATATTCACGATATGTTCCCTATGGTAACTGGGTTCATGAATTATGGTCAACAAACAGTACGAGCTGCAAGGTACATTGGTCAAAGTTTCATGATTACTTTATCCCACGCAAATCGTTTACCTGTAACTATTCAATATCCTTATGAAAAATTAATAACCGCGGAGCGTTTCCGCGGTCGAATCCATTTTGAATTTGATAAATGTATTGCTTGTGAAGTATGTGTTCGTGTATGTCCTATAGATCTACCCGTCGTCGATTGGAAATTGGAAACTGATATTCGCAAGAAACGGTTGCTTAATTACAGTATTGATTTTGGAATCTGTATATTTTGTGGTAACTGCGTTGAGTATTGTCCAACAAATTGTTTATCAATGACTGAAGAATATGAACTTTCTACTTATGATCGTCACGAATTAAATTATAATCAAATTGCTTTGGGGCGTTTACCAATATCAGTAATTGACGATTATACAATTCGAACAATTTTGAATTCTCCTCAAATAAAAAAGAAGTAAATCCCTTGATTAAAGAAAATTTTCGAATTACTAAGTACTAAGGTTTCTTTTGTTTGGTCACGCCCTACAAATCCCAACTATTCATTAGTTGGTAATAATAACGTCTTAATTTTGATTGAAAATCGAGTAATATATATAATTATTTCGAAATATAGTTTCTGATTGTAATTACTCTTTCAGATCAAGAATTAAATTAGTCCAATATCTGTACCCACATTAAGTCACATCCCTGAGGATTTCATTCAATTAGGAATTGATTATAAATCATAAAAAAAATTTTCTGGTCGAGTCTCAATAAGGTCATGAAAAACATTTCGATTTTTATCTCTTTTTTTACATATAATGGATTTACCTGGACCAATACATGATTTTCTTTTAGTCTTTCTGGGATCAGGTCTTATATTAGGAGGTATAGGAGTAGTATTACTTACCAACCCAATTTATTCTGCTTTTTCATTGGGACTCGTCCTTGTTTGTATATCCTTATTCTATATTCTATTAAACTCTTATTTTGTAGCTGCTGCACAACTCCTTATTTACGTGGGAGCTATAAATGTTTTAATCATATTTGCTGTGATGTTCATGAATGGTTCAGAATATTACAAAGATTTGAATCTTTGGACCGTTGGGGATGGCGTTACTTTACTGGTTTGTACAAGTATTTTTGTTTTACTAATGAGTACTATTACGGATACGTCATGGTACGGGATTATTTGGACTACAAGATCAAACCAGATTATAGAGCAAGATTTGATAAGTAATAGTCAACAAATTGGAATTCATTTATCAACAGATTTCTTTCTTCCCTTTGAATTCATTTCAATAATTCTTCTAGCCGCTTTGATAGGTGCAATCGCTGTGGCGCGCCAGTAATAACTCTTAAATCTATAGAATTGGCAACAGCAATCCAAATGAAACTGCATTCTGTGTTATCACATCTATTTCTCTTCAATTCTAATTAAAGATTGTTTATGTCGAAAATAGAAATTATTTTATTCGATCTATTACCAATCTAGTTATTTGTTCCGTACTTTTTAGATTCTAGTCAATTGAATCCGTTGAACTGTTGTTCATATTATATTGAAATGAATCAAAATTTAATTGATAAGGAGTTGGTCAATGATGCTCGAACATGTACTTGTTTTGAGTGCCTACTTATTTTCTATCGGTATCTATGGATTGATCACAAGCCGCAATATGGTTAGAGCCCTTATGTGTCTTGAACTTATACTGAATGCGGTTAATATAAATTTTGTAACATTTTCTGATTTTTTTGATAGTCGCCAATTAAAAGGCAATATTTTTTCAATTTTTGTTATAGCTATTGCCGCCGCTGAAGCAGCTATTGGACCTGCTATTGTTTCGTCAATTTATCGTAACAGAAAATCAACTCGGATTAATCAATCGAATTTGTTGAATAAGTAGTATTAATCATATAAATTAGAATATTCATAAATCTGAATTAGCATGTATTATGCATAATGTATGATCGTGTTTGCGAAAAAGTAAGAAATCAAAGTATCTTGGCTCCCTTACATGAGTCGGTCCAGAAGTAGATTGATTAAAAAAAGTCTGGTAAATCATTGATTCATCTGGTGTCTAAATATATGATTCATTTAGAAATTTACTAGATCGAAAATTTAGGATGTTTAAAAATTTATAGATCCAATGTCACATTCAGTAAAGATTTATGATACGTGTATAGGATGTACTCAATGTGTCCGAGCTTGCCCCACGGATGTATTAGAAATGATACCTTGGGACGGGTGTAAAGCTAAGCAAATTGCTTCTGCTCCAAGAACAGAGGACTGTGTCGGTTGTAAAAGATGTGAATCCGCCTGTCCAACGGATTTCTTGAGTGTTCGAGTTTATTTATGGCATGAAACAACTCGAAGTATGGGGCTAGCTTATTGATACGTTTCAGAAAACCTTACTTGAATATATTTAATTTTTTTTTTACCACCAAAAACCCGCGCTCCAAAATATATTATTTTGAGCGCGGGTTTTTCTGGTCCAAGTGTATCTTGTTTTTACCACGAATGATTTTCCTTGGTTAACGATAGTTGTAGTTTTGCCAATATCTGCGGGGTCTTTAATTTTCTTTCTCCCTCATAGAGGGAATAAGGTAATTAGGTGGTATACTATTTGTATATGCATAATAGAACTCCTTCTAATAACCTATACATTTGGGTATCATTTCCAATTGGACGATCCATTAATCCAACTGACAGAGAATTATAAATGGATCCATTTTTTTGATTTTTACTGGAGATTGGGAATAGATGGAATTTCTATAGGACCTATTTTACTGACAGGATTTATCACTACTTTAGCTACTTTAGCGGCCCGGCCGGTTACTCGAGATTCCCGATTATTCCATTTCCTGATGTTAGCAATGTATAGCGGTCAAATAGGACCATTTTCTTCTCAAGACCTTTTACTTTTTTTCATCATGTGGGAGTTAGAATTAATTCCCGTTTATCTACTTCTATCCATGTGGGGCGGAAAGAAACGTTTGTATTCAGCTACAAAATTTATTTTGTACACTGCGGGAGCTTCTGTTTTTTTATTAATAGGAGTTCTGGGTATT